AGTTCAAAATTCCTTATTTTGATTCTTTTTTTGACAAACGGATTGCGGCATAAATGCCCTTCTCTTATCACATGTGATATAGAATACACATCCAAATTAAGCAAGGAATTCCTATTTGAATGATTCACAATCAATAACATTACTCATACTGAAACTCCGAAAGCCATCTTTTTGAAGATACAAGAAATTACAGGACTTAGAGAAAACTTTGTAACCCCCCCTGGCCTTTTAATTGACACAGACCCCAGTTATCTAATAAAATGAGCGTAGGATGCTACAATTGGGAATGGTCGGGATAGCTCAGCTGGTAGAGCAGAGGACTGAAAATCCTCGTGTCACCAGTTCAAATCTGGTTCCCGGCACATGCTTAATTTGTATGAGGTTTTTTTATAAATGAATTGATATGAAGCGAGATACATATTAATTTCGAATCTGGGTCATAATAGATACTTTATATCTATATATCTATCTTGGCGAGATATATCCCATCTATAAAATAGATAGGTAGGGTTTCGTAAATGAAATTTTAAATTAAATAAAGTATCTAAAATGAAATTCTATATTTCTCTTTTTTTTTCAAAAAAATGTGAATAATTCATATTTGAATTTCAAGGGTTAAATTGGTTGCGTGAAAGAACAAAAAGTGGAACTTGAAATAAATAAGATTCGGTTCAGATACAAATAAATCCCATTCTATACTCTTTCATTTCTTTGTATTTTCGTTCCTATTCGATTTCCTAATTCGTCTCGACATGACTTTCTAGAACTAGAACCAGTCTAAGCAATAAGCGCAGTACAAGGTTCATGATGCAGAAGTCCTTTGATTCAATTCATCCTATTGATTCGGCTCATACGAAATAAGTATCTTTGTAATTTGTAAGAAGCAAGAATCCCAATGAATCCCCAATTCTGCCCTTTTTTAGCCTATCCACAATTCCCTAATACAAAAAAAAAGAGACTTCAATTATTCTGGTTAATGTTAATTCTGGTTAATGTTAATCTAGAACAGAAAGTCCAATCTTTGAATCTCTGAAATTGTATAAGTGGAAATTACCTTCTTATCATTCAATGAGCATCCTGTATTTCATAAAAATTGGGGGCAATATAATCCTTACGCAAGGGCCATCCTATCCAATTTTCAGGCATTAAGATACGTTTCAAGCGCGGATGATTATCATAAGAGATTCCCAACATATCATAGGATTCTCGTTCTTGAAAATCCACGCTTTTCCAAACCCAGAAAGCGGACGGAATTCTAGGATTCCTCCTTGAGGCAAATACTTTTATGCATACTTCTTCCGGTTGATCCACACCGTACTCTATTCTGGTAAGATGATACACACTAGCTAACAGCCCGCCAGGTGCTACATCATAGGCACATTGGGAGCGTAAATAATTGTAACCATATACATATAAAATGACAGCAACGGAATGCCAACCCTCGGACTTTATTTGTAAAGTCTCTACTCCTTGATAATCAAAGCCTAAAAATCTATGAATTATCCCGTGCTTGACTAGCCAAGCAGACAACCGACTCTGCATCTTTTTTATCTTCCATATTTTTATTTAGAATATTTTACATTCTCGATCAAATTATGAAGATTGACTCGTTACTTGTTATTCTGTACAAAGGAGTCCTGCCTAATTCACTAATTCGTGAGAAGATACTGAACTTTGATATTTGAAAAAGGCTTTAGTAGGGATCTCTGAAGTAGATGGCGGTTGATAGAGGAATCTTTGATCATAATTTCCATTATTCATACCACGCCCAGTGCGAAACTTGTGATTGGTCGTAAAACACCGATTTGCTTGTTGAGACCTAATTCTATCTTCAAAAAATTCTCGAGATATTTTCTTACGAAGTTTAATTATAGCATCTATAACTGCTTCCGGTTTAGGGGGACAACCTGGTAAATAGACATCCACAGGTATTAGCTTATCAACTCCCCCAAAGTACTATAAGAATCGGTACTGAACATCCCTCCTGTAATTGTACAGGCTCCCACCCATAGCAATAACATATTTTGGTTCGGGCATTTGCTCATATAATCTCACCAAGGAGGGGTTCGATCTCTTGAAATAAGTTTTTCTTTCAGTTTTCGGTTCTGCTTTAAATGGAGCCCGTGAGTGAGTTTCTAGTAAAAATTGGGTTTCGATGAACCAACCAGTCAGTTACAAGCAATAAACAAGAATGAAGAAATCAAAATTATGCAATTTTTTATTTTATTCATTTTTCTTTTTTAGGGCTATACGGACTCGAACCGTAGACCTTCTCGGTAAAACAAATCAAACTTATTTTTATCAAAATGATCTGAACTGTTTCAAAGACCCAACATGCATTTTTTTTGCATTGGGCTCTTTCATTAACTGATAGAAATATCAGCCAATTCGCCATATTTTTTCTTGACCGAAAAATAAGATAAGGAGATGGCTCCACGTGCTCTGATTCATTATTTTTGATTCCGGTCCAGGAGCACTACCAAAGTGTTTCAAGGATGGG